TTGATAACACGGATTCCTATTTCTCAATCGTATCCCACGATCAAGACAATTGGCTGAATCCCGTGAAACCATTTCAGAGAAGTTCATTGATATCTTCTTTTTCTAAAGCAAATCGACTTCGATTCTTGAATAATCCACATCACTTCTGCTTCTATTGTAACAAAAGATTCCCTTTTTATGTGGAAAAGGCCCGCCTCAATAATTCTGATTTTACGTATGGACAATTCCTCACTATCTTGTTCATTCACAACAAAATATTTTCTTCGTGCGGTGGTAAAAAAAAACATGCTTTTTTGGAGAGAGATACTATTTCACCTTCGTCAATCGAGTCACAGGTATCTAACATATTCATATCTAACGATTTTCCAATTAGATCCGATCCATTAGTTCGTAGAGCTATTTACTCGATTGCAGACATTTCTGGAACACCTCTAATAGAGGGACAAAAAGTCAATTTTGAAAGAACGTATTGTCAAACTCTTTCAGATATGAATCGATCTTATTCAGAAGAGAAGAGCTTGCATCAGTATCTCAATTTCAATTCAAATATGGGTTTGATTCACACTCCATGTTCTGAGAAATATTTACAGAGGAAAAAACGGAGTCTTCGCCTAAAAAGATGCGTTGACAAAGGGCAGATGGATAGAACCTTTCAACGAGGTAGTGCTTTTTCAACTCTCTCAAAATGGAATCTATTTCAAACATATATGCCATGGTTCTTTACTTCGACAGGGTACAAATATCTCAATTTGATATTTTTAGATACTTTTTCAGACCTATTGCGGATACTAAGTAGCAGTCAAAAATTTGTATCCATTTTTCATGATATTATGCATGGATTAGATATATCATGGCGAATTCTTCAGAAAAAATTGTGTCTTCCACAAAGGAATCTGATAAGTGAGATTTCGAGTAAGTCTTTACACAATCTTCTTCTGTCCGAAGAAATGATTCATCGAAATAATGAGTCATCATTGATATCGACACATCTGAGATCGCCAAATGTTCGTGAGGTCCTCTATTCAATCCTTTTCCTTCTTCTTGTTGCTGGATATATCGTTCGTACACATCTTCTCTTTGTTTCCCGAGCCTATAGTGAGTTACAGACAGAGTTCGAAAAGATCAAATCTTTGATGATTCCATCATACATGATTGAGTTGCGAAAACTTCTGGATAGGTATCCTACATCTGAACTGAATTCTTTCTGGTTAAAGAATCTTTTTCTAGTTGCTCTGGAACAATTAGGAGATTGTCTGGAAGAAATACGGGGTTCTGGCGGCAACATGCTATGGGGTGGTGATCCCGCTTATGGGGTCAAATCAATACGTTCTAAGAAGAAAGATTTGAAAATCAATTTCATCGATATCATCGATCTCATAAGTATCATACCAAATCCCATGAATCGAATCACTTTTTCGAGAAATACGAGACATCTAAGTCATACAAGTAAAGAGATCTATTCATTGATAAGAAAAAGAAAAAGCGTGAGCGGTGATTGGATTGATGATAAAATAGAATCCTGGGTCGCGAACAGTGATTCGATTGATGATAAAGAAAGAGAATTCTTGGTTCAGTTCTCGACCTTAAGGGCAGAAAAAAGGATTGATCAAATTCTATTGAGTCTGACTCATAGTGATCATTTATCAAAGAATGACTCTGGTTATCAAATGATTGAACAACCGGGAACAATTTACTTACGATACTTAGTTGACATTCATAAAAAGTATCTAATGAATTATGAGTTCAATACATCCTGTTTAGCAGAAAGGCGGATATTCCTTGCTCATTATCAGACAATCACTTATTCACAAACTTTGTGTGGGGCTAATAGTTTTCATTTCCCGTCTCATGGAAAACCCTTTTCGCTCCGCTTAGCCCTATCCCCCTCTAGGAGTATTTTAGTGATAGGTTCTATAGGAATCGGACGATCCTATTTGGTCAAATACCTAGCGACAAACTCCTATGTTCCTTTCATTACAGTATTTCTGAACAAGTTCCTGGATAACAAGCCGAAAGGTTTTTTTATTGATGATATCGATATTGATGATAGTGATGATATTGATGCTAGTAACGATATTGATCGTGAACTTGATACGGAGCTGGAGCTTCTAACTATGATGAATGCGCTAACTATGGATATGATGTCGGAAATAGACCGATTTTATATCACCCTTCAATTCGAATTAGCAAAAGCAATGTCTCCTTGCATAATATGGATTCCAAACATTCATGATCTTGATGTGAATGAGTCGAATTACTTAGCCCTCGGTCTATTGGTGAACTCTCTCTCCAGAGATTGTGAAAGATGTTCCACTAGAAATATTCTTGTTATTGCTTCGACTCATATTCCCCAAAAAGTGGATCCCGCTCTAATAGCCCCGAATAAATTCAATACATGCATTAAAATAAGAAGGCTTCTTATTCCACAACAACGAAAGCACTTTTTCACTCTTTCCTATACTAGGGGATTTCACTTGGAAAAGAAAATGTTCCATACTAA